AAAGCCCTTTCATTAGAAGTTAGAAAAAACCTGATATGAAAAAGAATAGGAAAAAAGAAAGAGGACTGGAATCTATACATTGATTCTTTTTTTCGCAATTTTTTTTGAACCGTATGCATCAAAAGGTGCATGTACGGTTCCTAAGGGAACCAATTTGACCCTAATCAACCGACTTTATCGAGAAAGATTACTTTTTTTAGGTCAAGAAGTTGATAGCGAGATCTCGAATCAACTTATTGGTCTTATGGTATATCTCAGTATCGAGGATGATACCAAAGATCTGTATTTGTTTATAAACTCTCCTGGCGGATGGGTAATACCTGGAGTAGCTATTTATGATACTATGCAATTTGTGCGACCAGAGGTCCATACAATATGCATGGGATTAGCCGCGTCAATGGGATCTTTTATCCTGGTTGGAGGAGAAATTACCAAACGTCTAGCATTCCCTCACGCTTGGCGCCAATGAGGTTTTTTTATTTGAGAGAAAAAAGAAAACTATGCCTTCGCCATATGAATATTAAGTAATAATAGCATGGCACTTCGAATTCGATATGAAATATTTTTGTATGGTTTTTTTTTTAAGATTTGATTATGTATCGAGCGAGTAGTATGAGATAAAAGGTATTCCCGATTTTCTCTTATCTATCGGGAGTCCAATTCAGCGTCACAAACTTTTTTGTTTTCACACCGAAGGACTCTTAACAATATTTATGTTATAAAAAAAAGAGTGCGAAAAAAAAAACAAGATTTTTCCTTTTTTGGTTGGATCAAAAAGAAACTTTGGGATTGCTGAATCAAAGACAAAAAAAAGATTCCAGTTTAAAATCGAAAGCAACGGAGCCATCATAGTATTTTTTAACTCCTCCAAAAGGAAGGGTGGCAATTTGATCATTTACCCAGCTGGGGCTGAGAGATTCTATTTTTATCTTTCTTGAATGGAAAGTAAGGGTCAATTTGATTGTAGAGCCGTATGCAATGCACAAAAGACGATGCCCGTACGGTTGTTCAATTCTATCTTTTTTCCTATTATTCTTTATCTTTTTTTTCTGTTCCTTTCATCACACCAGATAGAGAACCCTTCTATCATCAGGGTAATGATCCATCAACCTGCTAGTTCTTTTTATGAGGCGCAAACGGGAGAATTTATCCTGGAAGCGGAAGAACTGCTGAAACTACGCGAAACCATCACAAGGGTTTATGTACAAAGGACGGGCAAACCATTATGGGTTGTATCTGAAGACATGGAAAGAGACGTTTTTATGTCAGCAACAGAAGCCCAAGCTTATGGAATTGTTGATCTTGTAGCAGTTGGATGAAAAAAAACGGATTTTGTACAAATCCGTGATTTGAGATTTTATCTCCGCGTTTACTATTCTATTAAATAGAAAAATTTCATAACCATCCGGTTAGGATCAATCTAAACCAGCCCATTATGTATATGATTCAACATGCCAACTATTAAACAACTTATTAGAAATACAAGACAGCCAATTCGAACTGTCACGAAATCCCCCGCTCTTCGGGGATGTCCTCAGCGTCGAGGAACATGTACTAGGGTGTATGTGCGACTCGTTTAGATCATGAGCTGGCACAAAAAAAAGCAAGAAAACCGCTTTCCAGTATGAATGATCAGTACCAGTAAATAGGATAGAATGGAAGAAGGAACTCCATTCACTATCTAAAAAGAAGCAAATTGATCCCTCTATTGTGTATAAAGTTTATGGTTTACATTGGTGCAAATCCAATCATCTGAATTTAAGATGAGAAGCAATTCTCCATTGGTAGCAAATGGTTATCCATTAAGCGGAGGAAATCTTATTGAAATTCAAAAAAAAAAACATAAAAATGAAGTCCCCACTCGGTCAAGAACGGACTGCGAGGGTCAGCTACCCAGCTAACTTTCATAATTAAATACCGTTACTGTATAGGTGGGTCTCATTGTGAAAGACCTGTTACTGGATAATTCGTGGGTAGAGCCAAAGAGTGTGGTGTGAACTATACAAGTTACCAATAACATTGATTAAATGAAGTTAAAGGCTCCGGTGTATAGAGAAGACCTCACCGTTTAAGAAGTAACCATAGAAACGATGGAACCCACTATTTCTTTATCCATTTAATTTATATTTCTTTTTTTTCTTATTGACTATATTTTTGACACCTAGCAAAAGAAACTTTATTATTTCTTTCGTATTTCGCAGTAAAATACCTAAAAAAAAAAAAGAAAAAATCGTGGTCGGGAAGGTTATAGTAGCCAAAGCCATTGGAATTTGTATTTTATACATTGGAAAAATCCGTTTGGTTATTAATAGACCAGGACGGGGAAAAGAATAACTGAAAGAAAAAAATCAATTAGTTATTCGTCAAAGTTTTATTTATTCAATGACCAGAATTAAACGCGGATATATAGCTCGGAGACGTAGAACAAAAATTCGTTTATTTGCATCAAGTTTTCGAGGGGCTCATTCAAGACTTACTCGCACTATTACTCAACAGAAAA